AAAAAAGATTCTATAAAAACAATGATAACTAGAAAAGAATAGAAGAAGAAAAGAAGGAAATAAAAAAACATAGTATAGAAAAGATATCCAAAATGATATAGAAATCATTATCCTACCCTTATTTTTTATTTCCTTAATTTCATTTCATTTGATTAGGGCAAAACCTCTGCCTTTTTTAAAATATCCTGAACAGTTCCTGTAGGCTGAGCACCTTTTTCAAGGAAATAGAGAATAGCGGGAACGTTTAAATAAGTTTGATTCTTGATCGGATCATAAAAACCCACTTTCTGAAGATCTCTTCCTTCTCTTCGAGATCGAACATCAATTGCAACGATTCGATAGACGGCTCATCGGGATAGATGTAGATGAAAAAGAACCCCCCCCCCCTAGAACCGTATAGGAAGTTTTCTCCTCGTACGGCTCGAGAAAAAATGATGTTTTGTCTATGTAAAAAATTAGAATAAATAGAAAATCCGTAAAATGAATTAGTCTATAATATCATTTCAAATTTCAATTTAACTCATAATCATTTTGATTTAGCTTCCTTCCTGAAAAAAAAAAAATCATTTGTACTCATAACTCAAGTTCAAGTCAATATTTCAATAGATAATAAAATAAATAATAAATAATTCTCAAATATATTCAATTTCTTTAAGATATTCTCAAATATATTAATATTCAATTCAATTTCTTTAAGATATTTTTTTATTTTTTTATTGAGTGGTCTTTAACCCACCGTTTTTGTCTCGTTTAAAATTTATTTGGATTCTTTATTCGCATCTGTGAGACAATTGAAGTGGTGTTTCCTTGTTCTGGGATCCTTTATTTTTGTTTTCAATCATTGGGTTTAGACATTACTTCGGTGCTTCTTAATCCTTTCAAAATGGTAGCAACATACCCCTTTTGGGATTTCTTTCTATCAAAGGCGCGATACACTGTTGATCGAAAAAGTTTTAGCCGTTCCAACAAATTTGTTCGAATGGAATCCTTTCAATTTCTATATCGAAGATATACTTACGAAGTTGTTCCAATTTATTAATTGGCATTAACCCTAGATCGTTGCCCCTGAGAAATTCATAAATACTTTCTACTCGAGCTCCATCATGAACTATTTACATTAGAACCCCCCCCCCCAAAAAAAAAGAAGGGTTCTAGTAGAATAGAACAAACGACGTCGAGCCAAGAGCACCTTCATTTCTATATAAAATGGTGGATGTAACAATAAGAATCCACACCGGATCGTGTCCTTCAAGTCGCACGTTGCTTTCTACCACATCGTTTTAAACGAAGTTTTACCATAACATTCCTCTAATTTGGAACCAGTATGGAATTGATTCAATTATGGAATCATGAATAGTCATTGGTTCAGTCGGTACAGAGACATAGTTATTTATATTTAAAATATATTTAATAACATCGTAATAAAGATTTTTCTGAATAAATTTTAGTGAAATGCCGTCTTTTTTTGTCTGAATAGAACATTTTTCTATAAATGTCGACTCAAAAAAATATCTAACAGAAATATTAACAAATCAAAATAGAGAAATAACATAACTAACAGAAATTGCACAAATAAAATAAATAAATTCTATTTGACTCTGCCTCTTCAAGTGACTCAATAAGATAGACTGACCATTTCTAACTTCCCAACCTAGAAGGAATAATTACAAATCTTGTCTTGATAGTTGAAAAAGTTTTATACTTCTACATCATTCTTTGAGTCAAGTTTTACTCCTTTTTATTAGTTATCATAAAAAAGCAAGATCTCCGTGTGTGTGTGTGTGTTTTTTTTTTTTCAATTTCATTGGCACTGATGCAAAGCAAATAAGCTAAATGGATCGAACAATAAAAAGAAATATCATTGTTAAATATTTTAATTTTCATATTTTAGGGATGCAATTAAGTTTTCAAAAAAATGGAAACACTATTGTCACGGAAATAGGATAACCATACATACCTATAGGCTAAGCACTTCCTCTTTTATATGTATTTTCATATTTTTTTACCTGAGGTTAAGTAATCTTTCTCCAACTGCGATCGATGCCCCATTTTCTATGGGTTACAAAAGGATTAAGTTACTTTTGCGTGTCATTTGAACTCGATTTAATTTGGTTTGTTAAAAACTCAGATATTATCCCGCAAAGAATAAAAAAAGTCTATCCAAACCTTGAAACAGAACCTTGTTGAACAAAAAAGAAGTATTAGAATATTAGAATACAATGGATATGCTCTGGGACGGAAGGATTCGAACCTCCGAATAGCGGGATCAAAACCCGTTGCCTTACCGCTTGGCTACGCCCCATTTCTATTTTTATTGGATACTTATACTATTACAGAATAATATTGGTATTAAGTGTTCGTCAATTCCAGTCCAACTATATAGAGAAAATCTTTCTTCTTTATAGAATCTATTATGGATTCGTACTAGGATTTTGGCATGTGTATATCTCGAATAAATTCAACGGAATTTATTGATCATTACATATAATTCAATTAAGATATTGTATGAAAGTATGATTTCTTCTATTCTCCTTTGAGAATCGGAGGATTTTTGATTGAGAGGAAAAAGAAGGATTTTTTGTCTACCCTACTTTACTTCATTTTTCCTTATATCAATAACTCAATCAAAATGCAATTATCTCGACGAAAAAAATGCTTAATATCTTTAGTTTGATCTGTCTTAATTCTGCCCTTTATCCGAGTAGTCTTTTCTTGGCCAAATTGCCCGAAGCTTATGCTTTTTTGAATCCAATCGTCGATTTTATGCCAGTCATACCCCTGTTCTTTTTTCTTTTAGCCTTTGTTTGGCAAGCTGCTGTAAGTTTTCGATAAGATCTTTAATACTATCATAGAAAATTCATATTTATTCGAGAAAAATTATAACAATTGATAAGATCAAATAAGTCTGACAGTATGAACCTTCGATTCAAACATTGAAATTCTCGGATAGCCGCGAGACGCACTATTTCCTGATTTTAATCCTTTTTACGGCGAAATACCTTATTAGCTTCGGGTCCCTTACAATATCAAATTTGGGTATGAAAGTGATTTGTGGTAATCAAAGACTCTTATTACAAATTTCAACTTCATTTAAATTTCTGAACATTCTTTTCTATTTCTAGAATTCTTTTCTTGGTGTCAAAATAGGATATGTGATATAAAAATGGAGGATCTATTGTCTTTTCTCGTTTTTCTTTTTCAAAAAATGATCTTGGAGGTTGTGTAATGCTTACTCTCAAACTTTTCGTTTATACAGTAGTAATATTCTTTGTTTCTCTCTTCATCTTTGGATTCCTATCCAATGATCCAGGACGTAATCCTGGACGTGAAGAATAATTTTTTTGTTTTTATTACTTGATATTTATATTTTATAATTTTCTTAAGATTTTATTTGAGCTATTCCACACATTTCACAAGGAAAAAAATAAAAAGGGGTTTGCAAAATTTGAAAGAAAAAATGGAAAATCATCAACGGAAACGGAAAGAGAGGGATTCGAACCCTCGGTACGAATAACTCGTACAACGGATTAGCAATCCGCCGCTTTCGTCCACTCAGCCATCTCTCCCAATTGAAAAAGATACTTACTATGTTACATTACACATCAAGTAAGGATTAAAGAAAGTATTTCTTTCACATTCTTTATCGTTATTATATAATTAGCAATTCCATTTAGATGCTCGAAAGATCAAAATGGAAAGATAAATAAAGAAGACCTTCTTTCTTTTATTTTGTTCGAAGTGCCTTTTGGGCCTGGCCCGGTCAATACCCAGCCGGGCCTTTTTTTGTTCCAACAAATTCCCTTTATTTATAGGCAACATACTATAAATAGCCAATTTGGTATCTGTATAAGAATTGGTATCTGTATAAGAATATCTGTTCTGGGGTTTACATATACCTATAATTTTTGTTATAATGGAAATTGAGAAGGATTTTGGATTAAAAAAATAAATTAAGTATGTATCAAAAAATTTTTTCTTATGTCATTAGGCAAACCAAAAATTATATCCAAATTCAAGAATAATTCACGAATTCTCAGTCAATAAATAGTTAATGGTTCCCATAAATTGAGGCTTTTTGAGTGAAAATATAATAGAATAGAATTTCAATATAAAAGTGAGTGGAAGTTTGTAGATACTATACAATCAATCGAAGGGGCAGATCAAATACAATAAAAAGGGGAAAAACGCTTTCTTTTCTCATTTTTTTTTATTTAGAAAAAAGGATTAAGATTAAAAAGGGATGCAAGTACAATAAACTCAAGTTTACTAATCCAACTCAAAAAGGGAAATTTGGATCCTATTGTGTATGTGTATCGTTTTGGCGGCATGGCCGAGTGGTAAGGCGAGGGACTGCAAATCCCTTTTTCCCCAGTTCAAATCCGGGTGCCGCCTCATCAACAAACTAATCGAAATCTCTTATTTTATTCCGCTATTTTTTGTCCGCGATTTTTTGATGTTCTGGGGATTTTGTAAAATATTGGAAATCTTTGAATCTAAAATGAAAAGAAAGATTATAATGGTCGAAGCAAGACTTCCAGATTATCTTCTACCGCTAATGTAATGTCTATTGATTGGGTCTTGAATTACATTGGATAACCAGACGATAATTCGACTACTAGGTGGGAAAGGAAAGTACTTTCTATACTGTAATCTACGTATATAGACTCGCGAGAATCCCTGAGTGTTCAGGCATTCAATCACTATTAGATTGAGATTGGATAGAGAATTTACCTTTTATAGTTTATATAAAAAAAAAAATTCTCTCGTCAAGAGTATAATATACTATCTCCCAACTCCTTCAGAGAGACAATCGGGAAAGGGTACAGATTATCAATCATATAGGAATTTTTAAAATCTATTTATTTGATTGGTCCATGTGTTCGCCCAGAATACCTTTTTGACTCTGGACCATTCATTCTACTATTATTAGTGAGCAATAATGGAATAATTCTATCATAGAGATAAGGGACATAATTCACATGGATATAGTAAGTCTCGCTTGGGCTGCTTTAATGGTAGTCTTTACTTTTTCCCTTTCACTCGTAGTATGGGGAAGAAGTGGACTTTAGAAGCACTCCTAATTTAGTTGAGAAATGAAAAGGTATCGATTGTTTTATAGATCGTTCTGCAACGCATTCTTTATTTAACTTGATTTTCAAATAAAAATATCTTCATTTCGAAATTCCATTAGATTTTAGTGGAGAAATGTATTCTATAACAGTATATTAAAACAATTAAATTATTTGGAATATATATATAAATAATAATAAATATATAAATTAAATAATAATAAATATATAGTATGTATGTATATGTATGAAAGAAAAGATTGGGTCCTACGTCAATTCTAGATATGGATTAATAACTACATATATTGAATATTGAATTGAAGATAAAAGTGAATATACCCTTTTTATTAGAAAGTAAAGTACAACTTTATACACTACTATAACACTAATAGAGAGTATGGTAAGTAAGAAAGAAATTTCTTTCTTACTTACCATACTCTCGGATCTCATAGAATATCGCCGATTATAGCCCCTTGATTTCAATTTCAGCAAAAATAGAATACTTTTCTTTTGATTTCTTCAAAGAATTCAGAAGTCGAGTTTCAGGTAAAGTAATTAATTAATTATTTTGACTTACTGTTTTTACATAAATGATAAGTAGAAAAGCAGTCGGAACTAAAATGAACAGTGCAGTAGCAATAAATGCAAGAATATTTACTTCCATAATCTCATTGTTTTTTTTTTATTTCACAATACAATAACTCGGGATTTAATCCCATAGAGATGATAAATCTTTCACCTGTCAATTCAATGAATGCATTACCTATCGATGATATTGATATTGAATCAGATCAATATCATGAATAACAATATCCGAGCTATTAAATTAATTCGTCATGGAGAATTAATAGTATATAACATATGAAGATCTTTTATCCATACCGAATCCAAGATAGGATTCCCGGACCAATCAAAAATTCCTTTATTTATCCTTCTTTTCTGTTCTTTCTTTTCTATAACCTACCTTATCTTCCTTGTAGAACCATCCAATGAAGTATAATCTAACCCGTCTGGTTCCATTAACTACAAAACCCCACCAACAAACAATACAAGTGAAGTGGAAAAAGACAGGAATTAGGTTCTAAATTTTAGTGATCCTCTTTTCTTTGGAAGACAAAACAAAGAAGTATGAGAAAGACGAGTCGTGGCAAAAAAGATGAAATATTCTGTCAACTTTACTATTTTAGTTATTTTCATTTTAGTTTAGGTTTAGGGTGCGTTCTTTCTTCGAGAGAATGCTGAAAAAAAAAAAAGAGGGAACCCCCTTTGGAATTCAATTATTCTCTCTGTCCCTTCATTTCAATTTCACAGAAAATGTAGAGGCGAATTGATGTACTTATTGGATCCGTCGGGACTGACGGGGCTCGAACCCGTAACATCCGCCTTGACAGGGCGGTGCTCTAGCCTATTGAACTACAATCCCAGGGAAATAAGAAGAGATCTAGCAGAAAATTTAGATTTTTTTTATTTTCTTGTATCAGGTATTTCTTAAGAACAAGAGGGTTCTACCATCTGATAGTAGATTGGCGAATTGTTGGGCCGAGCTGGATTTGAACCAGCGTAGACATATTGCCAACGAATTTACAGTCCGTCCCCATTAACCACTCGGGCATCGACCCAACGCCTAATTCATTTTAGACGTTCCATAATCAACTTCCTTTCGTCTCCCAAGTAGACTTGACAAATACATATCACTTGAAATCAAATATAACATTTGATATAAAATAGAAAGTCTCTTCTGAGTAGACTAATAGAAGGACTTGACAAATATGGATCACTTAATAGAAAATCCCACTCCTATAGTCTTTAGTCTTGGTATACCCCCAGAGGGACTTGAACCCTCGTTTTCTCCGTGAAAGAGAGAGGTCGTAACCACTGGACCATAGGGGCCTATGCCACCTTCATTCATAAATCAACTAGAAATAGGTAATAAGACAAATACCATAGATAACTAAGGCCACCTTAACTTAATATAACTCAGGCCTAGAGCCGCCTTTAGGATTTAGGTGATGCATAGGATATAAATAAAACGGAAAAACTCGTTAACTATTCTGAGGATTAATGGTAATCAAACTTTACCATTAAACTATACAATCTTGAAACTGGGTTTCATTGGTCTTTCTCGTCTTTATCTTTCTGATTCCCGAAGGGTTATGCGTTGGATCCAAGATCCTTCACTCCACAGTAGATTCAAGGTGGTTTACCAAACTATGATTTGTTCGGTCAAATTATATTGAGCCCTAAGTCATACTGTCAATTAACGACACGACAAGAGGGCAATAAAAGAAGAGAGAAGACGGAGATCTGGATTAGCTATACCCGCGTTAATAATAATATAAGTTAATAAATACAACATTCATACAGTTTTCTGGTATTCAATATTGAAGTAGATTAGAATATCTATGCCGTTATTATTATTTTATTATACATT